GTGACCTCAAGGTTATGAGCCTCGTGAGCTACCAAACTGCTCTACTCCGCTCTATAGGGCAGAGCAGAGGTGGACGAAAAAGGTTGAATATAAGTCTCTACCATGTCCACACAAACAAATAGAATAGTCTTTTTCTACAAAATGGAGCGGGTAGCGGGAATCGAACCCGCATCGTTAGCTTGGAAGGCTAGGGGTTATAGTCGACGTTGGTTGATTTTTTTTTTAACGTCTCTAATTCAAAACCGAACATGAAATTTTGATTTCATTCGGCTCCTTTATGGAGATTCTCACCACTTAACATCTATGTCAGCTTTTCTGTCTGAATGGAACCAAAGCTCTCTGCTTTCTAGATGATCCCTATAGAGTAGGAGATAGAAATTCTCCTAAATATCTATCTAATCTACTTACTTCGTTCCCTAATTTCATTCAAGAGATCCTGAGGAAAAGAGTTGGGTTTCCACCGAGCTGAAACAATATACTCATGGTTCTAGTAAACCAAAACCATCGTTTTTTAGCTATTGGGCTTCTATTTCCTTTTTAAACAAACAAAAGAAGATTTAGTTACGATTGGAAATAAACTTTTTTGTATCTTCATCCATAGATCCTTTACTCATATTCATTCAATCGGAATACTTAAATGCAAAATTATGCTTCGCGACTCTGTACTCATAATCTAATTTGTATTTTGGGGTGCAAATTCAATTAGTCTTTGGATACTAATCGCGAGAATCTATATTCTTCCTCAATATGCTATTGAGAGGAAAGGGATTAAATCCTTTATAAGAACTAAAGTTTTCATCGGAATATGAATATAAAAAAACTTAAGGATGCCTTAAGTATATTATTTCAAATTCAGTTATTAATAGAACGAATCACACTTTTACCACTAAACTATACCCGCTACATGTAGATTATGATACCAACGCTACCCTTTGTCAAGGGTAGCCATTCGAGAAGGAGACTAATTCAACCTTATCAAAATCAAAAGGAGAAAGTTTATGGCAGTAGGCGATTGGTACTTCAATCGCGAGCCTTTACTTTAGGATTTAGATAACCCCTCTCTAGTCTGTAAAATACATCTCTTCTTACCATGCCAATTGTGTATGAACCAAATGTATGCATTTTGATTAGGATCTATTCAACGGTTATGACTACAATATACACTAAGAGATATAGGGGGGGGGTAGTACAGTCCCCATAAATCCCTTTCTTCTTTTTTTTGTTCAGAATTGAGCAAATAAATTGGGAAAGATGTTTTCTTCCTCTACTTATCATGAAATCCGAGCCATATGGAAGGAGTGAGATGACTTTAAAAACTTTATTATAGACTTCCTCTATCACTTGAGAGAAGCAACAAACAAAGAGTAATAACTTAAAAGAAAAGCAGATAGGAATCGACAGATTTACCTGATGAAAATTTACATCAGAGGACTCTGATGAGGACTCCTCAAACTCTTCATAAAGAGGATCCGGAAAGTCTCTGGTTAGTGGATCCTCCCCATTTACTAATTTCCTCTCCTCTTTTCCACTCAATTCTAGTTTATTAAATTCTTGTTTAAAAGAATCAAAGAAGATGAATAGAACTAAAAACACATAAAAAAAGCATAGAGGACCAAGACCATTACCAAACGTTCCTCCTAAGAATCATATTGGGTGTCCGTTCCCTTCCTTTTCACCCTAGGATCAGAAATCCAAAATCCTCCTTTTTCTAGTGTTCGGAAACGGAAAACCTTGAACCAGGAGGAGTTAGGTATGTAGGATATGGTTTTTATTTTTTGTTGGGTGGTCAGTAGTATAATTTTTCTACTCTGCAGTATAAATTCGACTGCCAACTTTTTAGAATAAAATTAACTCCAACATAGTTTTGTTCCAAATTCACTAGAATCCTTGTAGAATAGTCAAGGACCCTATTTCCAAGGGGTACCTGTTGAAAATAGTTTACACAAATCCGTCCAAAACTTTTTTAAGAAAAAGATGCCTGTTAAAAAATGTTTCAATCTCTCACCAAAACAGATTAAGAAGTATATCATTGAAAATTAATACCTGGCCATATGGGTATATGAAGAGCGCAAATTCCTTTATACCCCACCCAATTAGAATTAGGGGAAATAAAACGTAAATGGAGAAAGTTCTCATCATAATAAGATTGGCCAATAGAAGAAAAAAGTCCCTAATTCTGCAGAACATTCTGAGCACGTGAAAAGCGAATAGCCTAAAGATAAAAAAAAAGTCTATCATTTTTTTAACAGCAGTTCTTATTGCCCCTTTGGCTTTTTTGGCCCATTGTTATATCCGATTCAACAATTGATACATATTTGTTCTCCTCTTAAAAAAAAGGAACTTCCAGGCTTTGGTGAGTTTTCCGAGATCGTGTTTATATACCTATGAACTTATTCACCTTCTTCAAGTGTATCCGATATATATAATAATTTTTTAGTGTGTCAACTCTCTGTTCACGTATTTTATTATACGTTATACGTATTTATTTATATAATAATAAAATACCTCTACTTTGTGCAAGTGATAAGAGAGAATATGAAATGTTCTTATTTTTAAATCACTACATATATCTCTATATATACATATAATATGTACATTAATATATACATATAATATGTACATTATTGCAGTAGACCCATAATAATAGTAAATAAAAGTGGCTAATTTTTGAAGAAAAAGCCCTTTTAACTCAGTGGTAGAGTAATGCCATGGTAAGGCATAAGTCATCGGTTCAAATCCGATAAAGGGCTTTTCACTTAGTGGTAGAGCAATGCTTTGGTAAGACGGAAGTCGTCGGTTCGAATCCGAGAAAGTACTTTTCTAAAAAATCCATTCATTTTTTTTTTATGTCTCCATTTTTCGGGAATTTTATGACTTAGTTTAGTGCGAGATGCCAACATTTTTGGTCTGAACACTAAACGAAGCACAGAGTTTAAATTGCAAAAAAGAAATGAAATTGGACTCTTTTTCCTGTTAGAGCAATCAAATCAATACCTGTACTGAACTAATCTAGACTCCTTTTTATTAATCTATTCTTATTCTATACCTTTTAAACGAATTTCCTTAAAAAGTGGGGAATGATCCGTGAATTAACCTAACCCTCAACTAAAAAAAATCCTATGAAAGCATAACAGAAAAGTAGTAAAGACTCTTTCCTTTGATCTAGTTATACTCTTCGAGTATATTGACAATTCCAAAAAACTGCTCATACTATCATTATAGTATAATGACGGGTGGCTGTATATGGCGCTACCGTCTAATGATGCCCCTATCGTCTAGTGGTTCAGGACATCTCTCTTTCAAGGAGGCAGCGGGGATTCGACTTCCCCTGGGGGTAGGGAGTATTATAAAAAGAGGTTAATCATAGATTATTAAAAAGCCTAGAAAAAATTCTTCCTGGGTCGATGCCCGAGCGGTTAATGGGGACGGACTGTAAATTCGTTGACGATATGTCTACGCTGGTTCAAATCCAGCTCGGCCCAAAAATCTAGGGCTTCGTGAATATGAACTAAATCTATTATTTTGTATGGAAGAAAAAAAATGTCTGATCCATAGAAATAAAGGATAAAGAGATATGGGTAAATTTTTTACTAATCCATATCTCTCTGATTCTTTATAGAGTTTTTCTTATGGAAAGGCTGATTATCATTTATTTTTAGGGATAAAAAACCGCGACATGTTAGTTATGCCACTCTCACTATACCCACATATCCTATGTGGGTATGTAGTATATGATTCGTCTATTTCCTAGAGCACGACAGACTAATCGAATCTTCTTATGGTTCTATTTAAGAATTATGGTTCTATTTAAGAATAGGTATGCCATACACCCCGCAGGGATTGTAGTTCAATTGGTCAGAGCACCGCCCTGTCAAGGCGGAAGCTGCGGGTTCGAGCCCCGTCAGTCCCGAACTAGGGTTCAATGAATGGACAAATTCATCTTTCCTTTTTTCATGGAAATTTTTAATGAAAAAGGGGGGGCGGGAGGCAACATCAAATATCTATGGGGTACCCTTACTTCACTTTTTTTATTTCTGCATTTCTCAGTAAAAAGAGAGCTGTATAGGAATTTTTTTTCACTCCTTCATGGTTGATAAGGAAAGGCTATCATACGTGGATTAGTATAATTTAGGATATTACTCTATTTTTATGATGATACCGTCCTCATCTTAACTTACTATTCGACTCTTATGGAATAGAGTACCGCTATTTTACTGGAATCCATACATAAAACGTATTCGTTTATTGTTAGAGAACTAATTTAATCTAATTAGTTCCTTTTTGCACACCCCTTCCATTTTTTAGTTCCAACTTTGTTTGTGTATGTTCAATGAATAATTGGAAAGAATCTATCTCATTCTCACTCCATTTGCCGACTCCTTTTTTTTATAGATCTGCTCTCATTTTTAGACTCCAAAAAGCAGATATTGATAGTAACCTAATAAAATAAAAACCAAGCAAACGTTCTTTTTCCAAAATTAAAATATTGGATCCTTTTTATTTAAATTAAAATCCCCTTTTCTCCATCTCATTTCTACTTCTACTGTTTATTTGGATGTCTATGTGACCCACTTTCTATGGGTCATATAATACATACATACATAATTGTATGTATAACTATAAGAAAAAGGAAGGGAAATTGGATAAGATAAGAAAGATTTTGGGTTATACATATAGAAAAGCAAAAGTCGAGAAGAATGCAAAATGGAATAGAGGGGGTTTCGAATCCAATCAAAAAACCTATTTTGGTCTTAGTATGGATAAGGGATCTTCCTATGTTATATTATTCCACTATCAACCATGAATTGATTTGATAGATCCAATATTCATAATATTGAATTGATTCAATATTATCAGAATGCAAGCCCTTCCCTTAAATTTACAGGATACCCCTTTTTCCTCTCTATGGGATTACATCCCGAGTTATTGTGAAAAAAAAAAATAAAGAGGTTATGGAAGTCAATATTCTCGCATTTATTGCTACTGCATTGTTCATTCTAGTTCCTACTGCCTTTTTACTTATTATTTATGTAAAAACAGCCAGCCAAAATGATTAATTGGAATTCCAATTAATCATTGAAGAAATGAAAAAGGATTAAAGAAAATAAAAATCCAAGTCTTAAATGAAAGGATCCGGTTGGAATCATAAAGTGTGGTAGAAAGAGCTACTGTAGCTCTTTCTACCACACTTTAGATTCTCTATATTATATTATCTTGAATCTACATCGAATCGATTAGTAGATTGAAATAGTAGTCTAATTCAACTGCTTTTTTCACTGCATCCACGGAGGGGGCGAAAAATAATACGCGAATAGACTATAGTAAAAGAAAAAAAGTAAAAGGAAAAACCCTACGAATCTTTCAAAAAATGGCGCGAGATGCTTCAATTGAGATCCTTCAAAAAAAAAAAGAACTTAAAAAATTTTCTAAGAATAAGAAAATAGTATAAATGGAAAATGTGCGATATGTTGTGAATAGCTTCGTGTAAGAAAGTTTCATTTTCTTATGTATAGAACTTTCTTTTTACTCGCCACTTCTAGTAGAATAGAAATTCTGAATTACTATAAAAGAAAAGCCCTTTCTATTATACTGGAAGTAGAAAGTAGAATAGAACGACTCTTTCTTACTTTCTTAAAAGAGTTTCTTACAAGAGTGAAACAAAACTAAAGAAAGAGAGAAAAAAAGTTTGGCAAACTTATTAATGCAAAATGATCAATTAAAGAAAAGAGTTGATACTACAATTCGACTACTCAATCAATTGGTAGTATCCCTAGAGTCCACTTCTCCCCCATACTACTAGCGAAAGAGAAAATGTAAAGACTACCATTAAAGCAGCCCAAGCGAGACTTACTATATCCATGTAAATTATGTCTCCTATTTCTATGAAGGAATTCTTCTACTATTGATCAATAATCATAGTGGAATCAAGGGTACAGAGTCAAAAGACCATTCTGCCCTAAGACTATGGATGAATCCGTTAAAGGAATTTACTCCTAACAATTTCTTATATGATTTCTGGTAGAATTGGAGAGCATTAAGTATAAATATGATACATAGCCCTTTCCCTAAAAAAGAGTAGGGGGATGTCCTGAATAGAAGACGCAGAAATAGAGAGATTTTTTCTTCCGTTTGTTGCTTTTTTTATAAGCAAAGGACGTAAGAATATACCATAAAATTAGGATAGATAAATATTTATAGGATACCTACCTTACCCATGTTTATTTTTGACCTAAACCCTACTGCCCCGCTTTCTATCTTTCTATGAAAGAGTGAGGAGGCCCTATCCACAACCCCTAATTTTTTTTTGATCAGCCTATTCAATCTAATTCTCGACAGAATCAGTAGCCTTTACTTTAGTGTATGTAGGTAGCATAAGATGTACGAAGTGTATGTAGTAAGATGTACCATAAAAAAAATGTATCATAATTAGGAAGTCTTGATATTTCTTCGCGAAGTCCCTTCTTCAATCTTAGATTGAAAAAAGACTGCTCCTTAGGAACCTTTGGATACGAAGATTTCTGACATCTTAGTCTCGTAGTTTAAAATTCCCGAATCGAATCAATTTAAATTAATAAAAGAATAAGGAAACGCTACCTCATCCCTATTGGTAGCCGTTTGGACCACTGCCGACAAAACAAACCCTAGTTTGAGGATAGAACTATGGTATGGATTCTCCAAATCCAGTATCGCCAGACCTAGTTACTCTCGTGCCTCAACTTATAGAGATAGGAATTTGTAGGGTTTGATCAGTACTATAAATCAAATCCTAAGTATTTTATTGATCAGGCGGCACCCAGATTTGAACTGGGGGTAAAGGATTTGCAGTCCCCTGCCTTACCACTTGGCCATGCCGCCAAAAAATCCGATCTAAAATCTAGAAAAGAACAAGTATTCATTTACATTTTTTTATTAAAACCCCTTTTCTTTCTATTCTATTGACATGACAAAGGAGAAAAAGTGGATTTCTAGTCACAGGCTGCAAAATTCAGAACAAATTAGAACCATTAACTATAATTTTAATTTTTTTTTTTTGAATTGCAGTAGTGAACGACTCTTAAATCGGTATTCCCCCCCTCCATTATTTTTAATGAATGGCATAAAGAATAAATGTTTCCCTAATCTGTATATAGGGAAATTCCAGGTCCAAACAGCATTATTATCCATGGATCCCCTTATGTACATATCCCTATGGGGAATCGTGCTTTCATTTTTCATAAATATCTTGAATAAAAAAAAAGAGGGAATTTGCTCTGATATAGATTATGGCTTGGCCTTCTTGGCCCAACTAAGTGCAATTATGATAAAAGAAAGGATATGTAGATAGGTGGATAACTAGATTGGCAAGTACTTAAAAAATAAAGTATTTACTTTATTTTAGGATTCTACAACGAAATCCTTTATTTTCCAGCAATTCTCTACTACTACGAAACAAAAAAGAACCTTCAAATTCTTTTTGAAAATGAAACTAAGCGTGCTATTCTAAAGTCAAACTAAAGTCAAACTTTCTAGTGCTTTTAAATTATTATGGCTTTATCCCTTTCATAGAAAGGAGATAAAACGAGAAATCTTTGCTATCCAATCTTTTTAGAATCTCATAAAGTTTAAGTGGCAGAATTTTTCTCTAGGACTGTTTTATCACTTCATTTTTATACCATTTCTACCCTGCTAAATTCGAATTTTCGTCGAAATTGTCTCTATTCATATGTATGAAATACATATATGAAATACATATGTGGAGTTCCCTAGAATTTCATGTGATTCAGTAAACAGAATATGGATTCCATGATTGCTAGATTGATCCGTAGGGATTGATGAAGAGTGAGCTGATAATGGAATTTTTCTTCGATAAATAGGAAACTTAAGATTAAAATGCTCCGGAATGGAAATGAGGGAATGTCCACAATACCCGGATTTAGTCAGATCCAATTCGAGGGATTTTGTAGATTCATTAATCAAGGCTTGGCAGAAGAACTTGAGAAGTTTCCAACAATTAAAGATCCAGATCACGAAATTGCATTTCAATTATTTGGGAAAGGATATCAATTGCTAGAACCCTCGATAAAAGAAAGGGATGCTGTGTATGAATCACTCACCTATTCTTCCGAATTATATGTATCTGCGAGATTCATTTTTGGTTTCGATGTGCAAAAGCAAACCATTTCTATTGGAAACATTCCTATAATGAATTCCTTAGGAACCTTTATAATAAATGGAATATACCGAATTGTGATCAACCAAATATTGCTAAGTCCTGGTATTTACTACCGCTCAGAATTAGACCACAAGGGAGTTTCTATATACACCGGGACTATAATATCAGATTGGGGAGGAAGGTCGGAATTAGCAATTGATAAAAAAGAAAGGATATGGGCTCGCGTGAGTAGAAAACAAAAGATATCCATTTTAGTTCTATCATCAGCTATGGGTTCAAATCTAAGAGAAATTTTAGATAATGTTTCCTACCCCGAAATTTTCTTGTCTTTCCCGAATGCTAAGGAGAAGAAGAGGATTGAGTCAAAAGAAAAAGCTATTTTGGAGTTTTATCAACAATTTGCTTGTGTAGGTGGGGACCTGGTATTTTCGGAATCCTTATGCGAGGAATTACAAAAGAAATTTTTTCAACAAAAATGTGAATTAGGAAGAGTTGGTCGACGAAATATGAATCGGAGACTGAATCTTGATATCCCTCAGAACAATACATTCTTGTTACCACGAGATGTATTGGCCGCTACGGATCATTTGATTGGAATGAAATTTGGAACGGGTATACTTGACGATGACGATATGAATCACTTGAAAAATAAACGTATTCGTTCGGTTGCGGATCTGTTACAAGATCAATTCGGACTGGCTCTTGGCCGTTTACAACATGCGGTTCAAAAAACTATCCGTAGAGTATTCATACGTCAATCGAAACCGACTCCACAAACTTTGGTAACTCCAACTTCAACTTCGATTTTATTAATAACTACTTATGAGACCTTTTTTGGCACATATCCCTTATCTCAAGTTTTTGATCAAACCAATCCATTGACACAAACGGTTCATGGGCGAAAAGTGAGTTGTTTGGGTCCTGGAGGATTGACGGGGAGAACTGCAAGTTTTCGGAGCCGAGATATTCATCCGAGTCACTATGGGCGTATTTGTCCAATTGACACGTCCGAAGGAATCAATGTTGGACTTACCGGATCGTTAGCTATTCATGCGAGAATGGATCACTGGTGGGGATCTATAGAGAGTCCGTTTTATGAAATATCTGAGAAAGCAAAAGAAAAAAAAGAGAGACAGGTGGTTTATTTATCACCAAATAGAGATGAATATTATATGATAGCAGCAGGAAATTCTTTGTCCTTGAATCAGGGTATTCAGGAAGAACAGGTTGTTCCAGCTAGATACCGTCAAGAATTCCTGACTATTGCATGGGAACAGATTCATGTTAGAAGTATTTTCCCTTTCCAATATTTTTCTATTGGGGGTTCTCTCATTCCTTTTATTGAGCATAATGATGCGAATCGGGCTTTAATGAGTTCTAATATGCAACGCCAAGCAGTCCCACTTTCTCGGTCCGAGAAGTGCATTGTTGGAACTGGATTGGAACGCCAAACAGCTCTAGATTCGAGGGTTTCCGTTATAGCCGAACGCGAGGGAAAGATCATTTCTAGTGATAGTCATAAGATACTTTTATCAAGTAGTGGGAAGACTATAAGTATTCCTTTAGTTGCCCATCGGCGCTCTAACAAAAATACTTGTATGCACCAAAAACCTCGGGTTCCGCGGGGTAAATCCATTAAAAAAGGACAAATTTTAGCGGAGGGAGCAGCTACAGTTGGTGGGGAACTTGCTTTAGGAAAAAACATTTTAGTAGCTTATATGCCCTGGGAGGGTTACAATTTTGAAGACGCAGTACTAATTAGCGAACGTTTGGTATATGAGGATATTTATACTTCTTTTCACATCCGAAAATATGAAATTCAGACGGATACGACAAGCCAAGGCTCCGCTGAAAAAATCACTAAAGAAATACCACATCTAGAAGAACATTTACTCCGCAATTTGGACAGAAATGGAGTTGTGAAGTTGGGATCCTGGGTAGAAACTGGCGATATTTTAGTAGGTAAATTAACGCCTCAGATAGCGAGCGAATCGTCGTATATCGCGGAAGCTGGATTATTACGGGCTATTTTTGGTCTTGAGGTATCCACTTCAAAAGAAACTTCTCTCAAACTACCTATAGGTGGAAGAGGGCGCGTTATCGATGTGAAATGGATCCAGAGGGACCCCCTTGACATAATGGTTCGTGTATATATTTTACAGAAACGTGAAATCAAAGTTGGGGATAAAGTAGCCGGAAGACACGGGAATAAGGGGATCATTTCCAAAATTTTGCCTAGGCAAGATATGCCCTATTTGCAAGATGGAACACCTGTTGATATGGTCTTCAATCCCTTAGGAGTACCCTCACGAATGAATGTGGGACAAATATTTGAAAGTTCACTCGGATTAGCAGGGGATCTGCTAAAGAAACATTATAGAATAGCACCCTTTGATGAGAGATATGAGCAAGAGGCTTCAAGAAAACTTGTGTTTTCGGAATTATATGAAGCCAGTAAACAAACAAAAAATCCATGGGTATTTGAACCCGAGTACCCGGGAAAAAGCAGAATATTTGATGGAAGAACAGGAGATCCCTTCGAACAGCCTGTTCTAATAGGGAAGTCCTATATCTTAAAATTAATTCATCAAGTTGATGAGAAAATTCATGGACGTTCTACCGGGCCCTACTCACTTGTTACCCAACAACCCGTTAGAGGAAGAGCCAAGCAAGGGGGACAACGAGTAGGAGAAATGGAAGTTTGGGCTTTAGAAGGATTTGGTGTTGCTCATATTTTACAAGAGATACTTACTTATAAATCTGATCATCTTATAGCTCGCCAAGAAATACTTAATGCTACGATCTGGGGAAAAAGAGTGCCTAATCACGAGGATCCTCCAGAATCTTTTCGAGTGCTCGTTCGAGAACTACGATCTTTGGCTCTAGAACTGAACCATTTCCTTGTATCTGAGAAGAACTTCCAGGTTAATATGGAGGATGTTTGATCGGAATAAATATAAATTCTTTTCTTATTTCTATTTTATGATTGACCAATATAAACATAAACAACTTCAAATTGGACTCGTTTCCCCTCAACAAATAAGGGCTTGGGCTAAAAAAATCCTACCTAATGGGGAAATCGTTGGCGAAGTCACAAGGCCCTCCACTTTTCATTATAAAACCGATAAACCAGAAAAAGATGGATTGTTTTGCGAAAGAATCTTTGGACCCATAAAAAGCGGAATTTGTGCTTGTGGAAATTCTCGCGCGAGTGTAGCTGAAAACGAAGACGAAAGATTTTGTCAAAAATGTGGGGTAGAATTTGTGGATTCTCGGATACGAAGATATCAAATGGGCTACATAAAACTGGCATGTCCAGTGACTCATGTGTGGTATTTGAAAGGTCTTCCTAGTTATATCGCGAATCTTTTAGATAAACCCCTTAAGAAATTGGAGGGCCTAGTATATGGCGATTTCTCTTTTGCTAGGCCCAGCGCTAAAAAACCTACTTTCTTACGATTACGGGGTTTATTCGAAGATGAAATCTCATCCTGTAACCACAGTATTTCTCCCTTTTTTTCTACCCCAGGCTTTGCAACATTTCGAAATCGGGAAATTGCGACAGGAGCAGGTGCTATTAGAGAACAATTAGCGGATTTGGATTTGCGAATTATTATAGAGAATTCCTTGGTTGAATGGAAAGAATTAGAAGACGAGGGGTATAGTGGAGATGAATGGGAAGATAGAAAAAGACGAATAAGAAAAGTTTTTTTGATTAGACGCATGCAATTGGCGAAACATTTTATTCAAACAAATGTAGAACCAGAATGGATGGTTTTGTGCTTATTACCGGTTCTTCCTCCCGAATTGAGACCCATTGTTTATAGGTCTGGGGATAAAGTAGTGACTTCGGATATTAATGAACTTTATAAGAGAGTTATCCGTCGGAACAATAACCTTGCCTATCTATTAAAAAGAAGTGAATTAGCACCAGCAGATTTAGTAATGTGCCAGGAAAAATTGGTACAAGAAGCCGTGGATACGCTTCTTGATAGTGGGTCCCGCGGGCAACCAATAAGGGATGGTCACAATAAAGTATACAAATCACTTTCAGATGTAATTGAGGGTAAAGAGGGGAGGTTTCGCGAGACTCTGCTTGGGAAACGGGTCGATTACTCGGGGCGTTCTGTCATTGTTGTGGGTCCTTCGCTTTCATTACATCAATGTGGATTACCTCTAGAGATAGCAATAAAGCTTTTTCAGCTATTTGTAATTCGCGATTTAATCACGAAACGTGCTACTTCTAATGTCAGGATTGCTAAAAGGAAAATTTGGGAAAAGGAACCCGTTGTATGGGAAATACTTCAAGAAGTTATGCGGGGACATCCTGTACTGTTGAACAGAGCGCCTACCCTGCATAGATTAGGCATACAGGCCTTCCAACCCACTTTAGTAGAGGGGCGTACTATTTGTTTACATCCATTAGTATGTAAGGGTTTCAATGCGGACTTTGATGGGGATCAAATGGCTGTTCATCTACCTTTATCCTTGGAAGCTCAGGCGGAAGCCCGTTTACTTATGTTTTCTCATATGAATCTCCTGTCTCCCGCTATTGGAGATCCTATTTGCGTGCCAACCCAAGACATGCTTATCGGACTTTATGTATTAACGATTGGAAACCGTCGAGGTATTTGTGCAAATAGATATAATAGTTGTGGAAACTCCCCAAATAAAAAAGTAAACTACAATAATAACAATTATTATAAGTATACGAAAGATAAAGAACCCCATTTTTCTAATTCCTATGATGCACTGGGAGCTTATAGACAGAAACGAATCGGTTTAAACAGTCCCTTGTGGCTCCGATGGAAACTAGATCAACGCATCGTTGGGTCAAGAGAAGTTCCGATTGAAGTTCAATATGAATCTTTTGGGACTTATCATGAGATTTATGCCCACTATCTGGTAGTGGGAAATAGAAAAAAAGAAATCCGTTCTATATACATTCGAACCACTCTTGGTCATATTTCTTTTTATAGAGAAATAGAGGAAGCCATACAAGGATTTAGTCGGGCCTATTCATACACTATCTAAACAAGGAAGTTAGATTCGGCGATGCCCCTTTCGGGGGGCATTCCGATTTCACTAGTACCATCTTTTTTGCCGCGCAAATCCAGATTGAGATTGAGGAAAGGGAGTAAATTAAGTTTTCGAATCACTGACTCAGGCCCATTGTCGAATCCTACTCAGCTAAAAAAGGGGGTACTTATGTATGGCGGAACGGGCCAATTTGGTCTTTCATAATAAAGAAATAGACGGAACTGCTATGAAAGGACTTATTAGCAGATTAATAGATCATTTCGGAATGGGATATACATCCCATATACTGGATCAAATAAAGACTCTGGGCTTCCATCAAGCCACTACTACATCGATTTCTTTAGGAATCGAGGATCTTTTAACAATACCCTCTAAAGGATGGTTAGTCCAAGATGCGGAACAACAGAGTTTTCTTTTGGAGAAACACTATTATTATGGGGCTGTACACGCGGTAGAAAAATTACGCCAATCCGTTGAGATATGGTATGCTACAAGTGAATATTTGAAACAAGAAATGAATTCGAATTTTCGAATAACGGATCCTTCTAATCCAGTCTATCTAATGTCTTTTTCAGGAGCCAGAGGAAATGCATCTCAGGTACACCAATTAGTAGGTATGAGAGGGTTAATGGCGGATCCTCAAGGACAAATGATTGATTTACCTATTCAAAGCAATTTACGCGAGGGACTTTCTTTGACAGAATATATAATTTCCTGCTACGGAGCCCGAAAAGGGGTTGTAGATACTGCTGTACGAACAGCGGATGCTGGCTATCTTACACGTAGACTTGTTGAAGTGGTTCAACATATTATTGTGCGTAGAAGAGATTGTGGTACTATCCGAGGTATTTCTGTAGGTCCTCAAAATGGGATGACGGAAAAAATTTTTGTCCAAACACTAATTGGTCGTGTATTAGCAGACGATATATATATTGGTTCACGATGCATTGCTGCTCGAAATCAAGATATTGGAATTGGATTAGTCAATCGATTCATAACTGCCTTTCGAGCCCAACCGTTTCGAGCACAACCAATATATATTAGAACCCCCTTTACTTGCCGGAGCACATCTTGGATCTGTCAATTATGTTATGGGCGGAGTCCCACTCATGGGGATCTGGTCGAATTGGGGGAAGCTGTAGGTATTATTGCGGGTCAATCAATTGGGGAGCCAGGAACTCAACTAACATTAAGAACTTTTCATACTGGTGGAGTATTCACAGGGGGTACTGCCGATCTTGTACGATCCCCCTCGAATGGAAAAATCCAATTCAATGAGGATTTAGTTCACCCCACACGTACCCGTCATGGACAACCTGCTTTTCTATGCTATATAGACTTGCATGTAACTATTCAGAGTCAGGATATTCTACATAGTGTGAATATTCCGTTAAAAAGCTTGATTCTAGTGCAAAATGATCAATATGTAGAATCCGAACAAGTAATTGCGGAGATTCGTGCCGGAACATCTACTTTGCATTTTAAAGAAAAGATACAAAAGCATATTTATTCCGAATCAGACGGGGAAATGCACTGGAGTACTGATGTTTACCATGCGCCCGAATATCAATATGGTAATCTTCGTCGATTACCAAAAACAAGCCATTTATGGATATTGTCAGTAAGTATGTGCAGATCCAGTATAGCATCTTTTTCGCTCCACAAGGATCAAGATCAAATGAATACTTATTCTTTTTCTGTTCATGGAAGATATATCTTTGACCTATCAATGGCTAATGATCAAGTAAGCCATAGACTGTTGGATACTTTTGGTAAAAAAGATAGGGAAATTCTTGATTATTTAATGCCAGATCGAATCGTGTCCAACGGTCATTGGAATTTTGTCTATCCTTCTATTCTTCAAGATAACTCGGATTTGTTGGCGAAAAAGCGAAGAAATAGGTTCGTCGTTCCATTACAATATCATCAAGAACAAGAGAAAGAGCTAATATCCTGTTCGGGTATTTCAATTGAAATACCCTTTATGGGTGTTTTACGTAGAAATACTATTTTTGCTTATTTTGACGATCCACGATACAGAAAAGATAAAAGGGGTTCAGGAATTGTTAAATTTAGATATAGGACCCTAGAGGAAGAATATCGGACCCTAGAAGAAGAGTATAGGACTCGAGAGGAAGAGTATCGGACTCGAGAGGAAGAGTATCGGACTCGAGAGGAAGACTCAGAGGAAGAATACGGGAGCCCAGAAAACGAATATAAGACCCGAGAGGGAGAGGGCAAATATGAAATCCTAGAAGACAAATATAGGACTCTAGAGGACGAATATGAAACCCTAGAAGATGAATATGGGATCCTAGAGGACGAATATAGTACTCTAGAGAAAGACTCAGAGGAAGAATACGGGAGCCCAGAAAACGAATATAAGACCCGAGAGGGAGAGGGCAAATATGAAATCCTAGAAGACAAATATAGGACTCTAGAAGAAGACTCAGAAGAAGAATATGGGAGCTCTGAAGATGGCTCAGAGAAGGAATATGGGACTTTAGAAGAAGACTCAGAGGAAGACTCAGAAGACGAATATGGGAGCCCGGAGAAAGATTCCATCTTAAAAAAAGAGGGTTTTATTGAGCATCGAGGAACAAAAGAATTTAGTCTAAAATACCAAAAAGAAGTAGATCGGTTTTTTTTCATTCTTCAAGAACTGCATATCTTGCCGAGATCCTCACCCCTAAAGGTACTTGACAATAGTATTATTGGAGTCGATACACAACTCACAAAAAATACAAGAAGTCGACTAGGCGGATTGGTCCGAGTGAAGAGAAAAAAAAGCCATACAGAACTCCAAATATTTTCCGGAGATATTCATTTTCCTGAAGAGGCGGATAAGATATTAGGTGGCAGTTTGATACCACCAGAAAGAGAAAAAAAGGACTCTAAGGAATCAAAAAAAAGGAAAAATTGGGTTTATGTTCAACGGAAAAAAATTCTAAAAAGCAAGGAAAAGTATTTTGTTTCGGTTCGACCTGCAGTCGCATATCAAATGGACGAAGGGAGAAATTTAGCAACACTTTTCCCGCAGGATCTCCTGCAAGAAGAGGATAATCTCCAACTTCTACTTGTCAATTTTATTTCTCATGAAAATAGCAAGTTAACTCAAAGAATTTATCACACGAATAGTCAATTCGTTCGAACTTGCTTAGTAGTGAATTGGGAACACGAAGAAAAAGAGGGGGCTCGTGCTTCTCTTGTTGAGGTAAGAACAAATGATCTGATTCGCGGTTTCCTAAGAATTGAGTTAGTCAAGTCTACTACTTCGTATACACGAAGAAGGTATGATAGGACAAGTGTAGAACTGATTCCCAATAATAGGTTAGATCGCAACAATACCAATTCCTTTTATTCCAAGGCGAAGATTCAATCACTTAGCCAACATCAAGAAGCTATTGGCACCTTGTTGAATCGAAATAATACCTCTTTGATGATTTTGCCGGCATCCAACTGTTCTCGAATTGGTTTATTCAAGAATTCAAAATATCCCAATGCGGTAAAAGAATCGAATCCTAGAATTCCTATTCGAGATATTTTTGGGCTCTTAGGCGCTATTGTACCTAGTATATCAAATTTTTATTCATCTTACTATTTATTAACACATAATCGGATCTTGTTAAAAAAATACTTGTTCGTTGAAAATTTGAAACAAACCTTCCAAGTACTTCAAGGACTTAAATACTCTTTAATAGACGAAAATCAAAGGATTTCTAATTTCGACAGTAACATCATGTTGGAGCCATTCCATTTGAATTGGCACTTTCTCCATCATGACTCGTGGGAAGAGACACCGGCAATAATTCACCTTGGACAATTTTTTTGTAAAAATGTATGTCTATTTAAATCGCACATAAAAAAATCAGGTCAAATTTTCATTGTTAATATGGACTCCTTTGTTCTAAGAGCAGCTAAGCCTTATTTGGCCACTATAGGAGCAACTGTTCATGGTCATTATGGAAAAATCCTTTACAAAGGAGATAGGTTAGTTACGTTTATATATGAAAAATCAAGATCTAGTGATATAACGCAAGGTCTTCCAAAAGTAGAACAAATCTTCGAAGCGCGTTCAATTGATTCACTATCGTCGAATCTCGAAAGGAGAATTGAGGATTGGAATGAACGTATACCAAGAATTCTTGGGGTTCCCTGGGGATTCTTGATTGGAGCTGAGCTAACCATAGCCCAAAGTCGTATCTCTTTGGTTAATAAGATACAAAAGGTTTATCGATCCCAAGGGGTACAGATCCATAATAGACATATAGAGATTATTATACGCCAAGTAACATCAAAAGTAAGGGTTTCCGAAGATGGAATGTCTAATGTTTTTTTACCTGGGGAATTAATAGGACTATTGCGAGCGGAACGGGCAGGGCGGGCTTTAGATGAATCGATCTATTATCGGGCAATCTTATTGGGAATAACAAGGGCTTCCCTGAATACCCAAAGTTTCATATCTGAAGCAAGTTTTCAAGAAACTGCTCGAGTTTTAGCAAAAGCTGCCCTACGAGGTCGTATTGATTGGTTGAAAGGCCTGAAAGAAAACGTAGTTCTGGGGGGGATTATACCTGTTGGTACCGGATTCCAAAAATTTGTGCATCGCTCCCCACAAGACAAGAACCTTTATTTCGAAATTCAAAAAAAAAATATATTCGCGTCGGAAATGAGAGATATTTCGTTTCTCCATACAGAATTAGTTTCTTCTGATTCTGACGTAACAAACAATTTCTATGAAACATCAGAAGCCCCGTTTACCCCTATTTATACGATTTAAGTATACATAAAGCAATTTTGTTTTACTTTATAATTTAAACTATACTTTTGACCTTAGAATGCTAACAGGTCTGATTTTTTTTTATTTAAATAAGTAAAAGAAGTGAGTTAATTCATTAAGGCTATGTTTATACCGTGTATCAATGGTCAATTCTGAGTAGAAGGTCCCATCGGAAGAATTATTATTTATTTCAAGTTATTTCGGCTCTTTCTTAATCTTCAAAAAGAAATTAATTCCGTAATGGTAAGACGAAAAAAAGAAAAAAAAAAGGAAGTGTGGAAAAAATGACAAGAAGATATTGGAACATCAATTTGAAAGAGATGATAGAAGCGGGAGTTCATTTTGGTCATGGTATTAAGAAATGGAATCCTAAAATGGCCCCTTACATCTCGGCAAAGCGTAAAGGTACTCATATTACAAATCTCGCTAGAACAGCTCGTTTTTTATCAGAAGCTTGTGATTTAGTTTTTGATGCAGCAAGTCAGGGAAAAAGCTTCTTAATTGTTGGTACCAAAAAAAGAGCAGCGGATTTAGTAGCATCAGCTGCAATAAGATCTCGTTGTCATTATGTTAATAAAAAGTGGTTCAGTGGTATGTTAACAAATTGGGCGATTACCAAAACTAGACTTTCTCAATTTAGAGACTTAAGAGCAGAAGAAAAAATGGGAAAATTCCACCATCTCCCAAAAAGAGATGCGGCAATCTTAAAGAGAAAATTATCTACCTTGCAAAGATATCTCGGCGGGATCAAATATATGACGAGGTTGCCTGACATTGTGATCGTCCTTGATCAGCAAAAAGAGTATATAGCTCTTCGGGAATGCGCCATTTTGGGGATTCCTACTATTTCTTTAGTCGATACAAATTGTGACCCAGATCTCGCGAATATATCGATTCCTGCCAACGATGACACTATGACTTCAATTCGATTAATTCTTAACAAATTAGTATTTGCAATTTCTGAGGGCCGTTCTCTCTATATAAGAAATCGTTGATTTAAGAAGAATAGTGAATTCTTAAGCAACTGCGTAGATTTATAGGATCAGTTACTATTCTTTTTTGTTTTGCATAGATAAAAGAAGGGGAATATTGATATATATTAAGGGGTATTGATATATATTATGATCTGATGTGATTTCTTGGTATCCTAAATATAAGATTAATACTTCAAGTTGCTGAGTTGAGAAAGAGATGCTTGAATCAAAAGAATTCCTTTTTTGAAGTTCAATTTTTATCAGAGGACAATATGAATATTACACCATGTTCCATTAAAACATTCAAGGGGTTATATGATATATCGGGTGTAGAAGTAGGCCAACACTTCTATTGGCAAATAGGAGGTTTTCAAATTCATGCCCAAGTACTCATCACTTCTTGGGTCGTAATTACTATTTTGCTAGGTTCAGTTATCATAGCTGTTCGGAATCCACAAACCATCCCGACCGACGGTCAGAATTTCTTCGAATATGTCCTTGAGTTTATTCGAGACTTGAGCAAAACTCAGATTGGAGAAGAATATGGTCCCTGGGTTCCCTTTATTGGAACTATGTTCCTTTTTATTTTTGTTTCGAATTGGTCAGGTGCTCTTTTACCTTGGAAAATTATAGAGTTACCTCATGGGGAATTAGCAGCGCCCACAAATGATATAAATACTACTGTTGCTTTAGCTTTACTAACATCAGCGGCATATTTTTATGCGGGTCTTAGCAAAAAAGGATTGAGTTATTTCGAGAAATATATTAAACCAACCCCAATCCTTTTACCAATTAACATCTTAGAAGATTTCACAAAACCATTATCGCTTAGTTTTCGACTTTTCGGAAATATATTGGCGGATGAATTAGTCGTTGTTGTTCTTGTTTCTTTAGTCCCCTTAGTAGTCCCTATACCGGTCATGTTTCTTGGATTATTTACAAGCGGTATTCAAGCTCTTATTTTTGCAACGTTAGCCGCAGCCTATATAGGTGAATCCATGGAAGGTCATCATTGAATTGACTCATTTTCAAAATAGTCTTTTTTTAGCTTAGCCCAATTCATGCATGATTCCGGATAATCCTTTTAGTTGGAAAACGAAATAGTTCGAAATGTGTATGAATATACAACCTAGAGTTGTAGGGGAGAGAATAGACTATATTACGGAAGAGGTAAAGTATATATGCATTCAGGGAGGCGGAGTCAGGTTAGATCTATATCCTTAATGCCTATAAGACAGTCATATTTTGTACGGCTTTCTAAGGAATGATTTTAGAATCAGATTCAATAGAAAATGAGAAAATACGCAAACAAAATAGAAGAAACAAATGTATATGGGATTTTTTTATTCCTAAGTTAGATTCATTATTTAATCCGATATATAGAATTCCCTTCTATATAGAACTGGATTCCATATCTAGTTCTATGCAGCATATTGTTATCAATTGTATATCTTGATTTGATTCCTATTGGATTTGGATTAGTTCGATTTAAATAGGGGTTCTTCCTGTATTTCGTCTTTTATTATGTTAGATGAAGGGGGAAAATTGAGAACTCAGGGATATCGAAGAGTAAAAAAAGGATGAAAGAGTGATTGGTTGAAAAGAAAGAGAAATAGAATAATGAGAATCTTATGGATTTACACAAACCTCTAAGATTAGAAACTAAAAACGAGATCTCGAAGTAATTCGGAGGATTTCGATTATCATTTATTTGTACTTATTGGTTACTTTTACCTAATAGAGCTTAGAAGTTAGAAGTAATAATTTCTTGGTTGATTGTATCCTTAACCATTTCTTTTTTTTTTTTGACACGAGGAACTCACCATGAATCCACTAATTGCTGCTGCTTCCGTTATTGCTGCTGGATTGGCCGTAGGGCTTGCTTCTATTGGGCCCGGAGTTGGTCAAGGTACTGCTGCAGGACAAGCTGTAGAAGGTATTGCGAGACAGCCAGAAGCAGAAGGTAAAATACGAGGTACTTTATTGCTTAGTCTAGCTTTTATGGAAGCTTTAACAATTTATGGACTGGTTGTGGCACTAGCACTTTTATTTGCGAACCCTTTTGTTTAATCCTAAAAAAGAAAATGAGTCCTTTAGATTAGATACTTTTTTCTTTTTTTTAGTACATTGGCATTTGCTTCTGTAATTACAAGTATATCAATACTTTACTCCTATTTATTATATTATTCCGGGAATTTTGTATTTATCGGGACAGACAATACCCCAGGAACCCCAGGAAGGGATGATTTGAGCATGATCAATTTAGAGGATACGCTAGCCCTCTTCCTTCCCGTTCTTAGTTTAGGACAGTGGAAAGTCTTTTTTACTTTTAGTTTAGGAATTTTGGGAACATTTCATTTCAACAAAGGAGATTTTTCACAGGTCAAACGAGACCTAAGACTTAATCTAAAAGAAATTATTAGATTAAATCTATTTGCATTAAAAAAAATTGCATTAAAAAAACCGATCAAAAAAGGGCGAGCAAAGTAAGTGATTGAAAAACTTTCTTCTTTGTTCGTCCTATCTATAAGAGGAGAGTATATGAAAAATGTAACCCATTCTTTCGTTTTTTTAGCTCACTGGCCATTCGCTGGGAGTTTCGGGCTTAATACCGATATTTTAGCAACAAATCTAATAAATCTAACTGTAGTGGTTGGTGTATTGATTTTTTTTGGAAAGGGAGTGTGTGCGAGTTGTCTATTTCAAGAATAGATTGGATCTATCCGGCTGCACTTTAGAATATTTTTTAGTATTTTTTTGGATAAATAAGAAAAGGTGCACGATCTCGACGAATTACTTCTGAATAACTTCAGAAATCATATGGAAGAACCATAGCATTTCGCGACTCATTGGTAAATTTACTTTGATTCTCTATAGACCAATAATGTGAGACCATTAACACGGTTAAAGCTAAACTGCTTGAAGTCCGGGCAAAAAGGGGTACTCTTTCTACAACTACATTAGTATTAGTCTCGAAATGCTTTAAATGGGAAATAGCTAGTGTGGAATTTATCTGATATAGAACACTCATATCGATAAAATAGTTTGAACTATTTACTAGAAGGGCACCCAGCCCTTTTTCCAATGCCGAATCGACGACCTATGTATAAAAAAAAGAGAAATTTTTTGGATTTGAAGAAAAAAGAAAAGGAATTTTATCAATTTTGATTTTCCATTTATTTAGTTTGTTTTTCTTAATGAAATTGAAATTATTAACTAACAGAGCAAACACAAATAAAGAAACAACTTTGCTGACCATGATAAATTTTTATCTAGTTGGAAGAGTCCTCATTCATCTAGTCTTATATAAGTTTGGGTATATAGAAATACAAACAGAAAAGAGAGGATAGAGGATATGCTCATTACATAAAAAAAAGATATGGAAATAGCCATAATACCTAGCAAAAGAGAAAAAAAGGAGCGGGAGAGCCAAATGAATCGAAAGATTCATGTTTGGTTCGGGAAGAGATCATAAAAATTGTAAACTTAATAGCAAGATAATCTACTTTCATTAAAAGATTTATTAGATAATCGAAAACAGAGGATCTTAAGTA